AGCAAGAGGTCAACGATTACGCGAATTGCTTAAACAATCTCAAGCAGCCCCCCTTACGGTAGAAGAACAGATAATGACTATTTATACTGGAACAAACGGCTATCTTGATTCATTAGAAATTGGACAAGTAAGGAAATTTCTTGTTGAATTACGTACTTACTTAAAAACCAATAAACCTCAGTTCCAAGAAATCATATCTTCTACTAAGATATTTACTGAAGAAGCAGAAGTTCTTTTGAAAAAAGCGATTCAGGAACAAATGGACCGGTTTCTCCTGAAGGAGCAGGCATAAAAAAAGGGGTCGCTTTTTTCTTCAAAAAGGAATCAAGTGTCTCGGGTTCAAATTATCCAAAAAGTATTTTTTGCTATAAAAAAAAATAGATGGAAAAAAATTGCGTCCAATAGGATTTGAACCTATACCAAAGGTTTAGAAGACCTCTGTCCTATCCATTAGACAATGGACGCCGTTCATTCCCATTTTTTCGTATTTTTATTTTTCTTCAGTTGAAAATAGGAGTATATGTGAGATCGTTTTTGGAATTGTATATTCAACGATTCACTAACCATAATAAAATATCAAATCATAATGTATTATCTATATTCTAGAATAGTAATATTCTAATATAAAATATTTAGAAAAAAAAGAAAAAGCGGGTAGCGGGAATCGAACCCGCATCGTTAGCTTGGAAGGCTAGGGGTTATAGTCGGCGTCGGTTCAGTGCTTTGAACGTCTCTAATTCAAAACCGAACATGAAACTTTGGTTTCATTCGGCTCCTTTATGGAAAGTTAGTAAATTTTTAGACCTAAGAGGTGAAAAAAATGAACAAAATTCTACCCATAACACCTACGTCAGCTTTTTATTTGAATACAGACAAAATGAATCGCTTTCTAGATGATCCTTCTAGGAGAAGGTGATTCTGACAATCTTTCTAGTTACTTCGTTCTCTATTTCTAGTTCAGAGGATCCTAAGGAAAAGAATTTTGTTTCTACCGAGCTAAACCAATATGCCGATGTCTCTAGTAAACCAAAGTTATCGCCGAATAGCTATTTTGCTCCAATTTTTTTTATAAAATTAAATGGAGGATTTAGTTACGATTAGAAGTTGACTTTTTTCTTTAGCCATGGATCCTTTACTCATACTTATTCAATTGGAAGTCTTGGTCCAATTCAAAAATTATGTTTCGTAATTTTATAATCCAACTTTTTCATTTATTAAGTGACTCGTGGCTACAAATCACGAGAATCCGTATTTTCTCTCGAATTTCTCATTGAGAGGTAAAGGATTAAATCCTTTTCAGAAATAAAGTTTTTGATCGGAATATAAAAAAACCGAAAGACCCTTTAACTATGATAAGGTTTAATAGAACGAATCACACTTTTACCACTAAACTATACCCGCTACAATATGATTATTGTATACAAATGGATCTTTTGTCGAGCAAGCTAATTGAGCATGATCAAGATAGGATTATTAACGAATCATTAAAAGGAGCGTGCTGAACTTTTTCACGAGTAGATCAAAATTTAATGAGATTCCAAAAATAGGCTTCAAAAAATTTAATAATTTAAATTATTAAATAACTAAAGTTTTCGCTGAAGAAGTTTGATAAGGATCAAAAAAACATTAAAATCATAACATAAAAATGTATTGTGGAAGAATCTATTCTATAGTTTTTTTAGTTCGGGTAAAATATAACAAGAAAAAAATATAAATAGTATTTCTTATTTTTTTCGTTGCTTGAATATTTTATATTCAATTTAATATAATAAAAAAAATAAAAAATCTTTATTTGTTTTCAAAAAGGATAAATCATTATTTATTTATAAAACAATAATTTATTGGAACAAAAAAAAATAGCCCGGCTAGGTGCTCACCAGGCCGGGTTGTGAGAATAAGAAGGGCCTTTCAAACAAAATTAACACAAAGAGGTCTTGCTTCTTTTTTTAGTTCCGTTGTTGGCGCGATCGAGTCCATCTTTTAGATAAAGGAAATTCCTGATTTGTGGATTTCTCTATATAGAAAATAGAGAAAGAAACGAGAGAAAGAAAAACTCCTTAGATTATGTGTAATGATTATGTGTAATGTAGTAATTATCTTTTTCAATTGGGTGGGAGAGATGGCTGAGTGGACTAAAGCGTCGGATTGCTAATCCGTTGTACGAGTTATTCGTACCGAGGGTTCGAATCCCTCTCTTTCCGTTGGTTACTTTATTTATATATATTTTCAAATTTTGAAAATCTTAGTGAAACGTGTGAATAGATAAAATCCTAAGAAAATTTGAAAATTAACCAAGAAACCTTTTGTATTTTATTCTTCACGACCAGGATTACGTCCCGGATCATTAGATAGGAATCCAAAGATAAAGAGAGAAACAAAAAATATCACTACAGTATAAACGAAGAGTTTCAGAGTAAGCATTGCACAATCTCCAAGATTATTTTTTTTTGAAAAAAAAAAAGAGAATAGATCTTCCATTTTTCTACCACATACCTTATTTTGACACCAAGAAATTAGGTTTTTCTAGAAATGTATTATCAAAAATTCATTTGTTTTTCATTAAAAAAAAATTTGCCCTTAATATCTAAATTTAGATATTGTGGAAGACCGGTCTTTTACTAAATGGCTGGAAAAGGCTTAAAAACGAGGAAATACGGGTAAGTCTGGTTTATGTTGGCTATCCACGAATTTCAATGTGTGAATCAAGGGTTCATACTCTAAAACTTATCTTATTTTAGCAATTGTTATAATTTATTCTCGAGGAAATCGTGCTTTTTCTAGGATATTATTCAGGATCTTATCGAAAACTTACAGCAGCCTGCCAAACAAAAGCTAAGAGAAAAAAAAATAAAGGTATGACTGGCATAACATCTACGATTGGATTCAAAAAAGCATAGGCTTCGGGCAATTTGCCGAAGAAAAAACTACTCAAATAAAGGGGCGAATTAATACAAATACAGATCAAACTAACAATATTAAGCATAACAGACATTTTGTTCTTGGAGATAATTGCATTTTGGTTGCATTTTTGATATAAAGAAAAAGAAGGAAAGTCAATAAGGTAGACAAAAAAACCCTTCTTTTTCTTTGAATCCACCCAACCAAAACTCCTCCAATTCTCAAAGGAGAATAGAAGAAACCATACTTTCATACAATATCTTAATTGAATTCTATGTAATGATCAATAAATTAAGTTGAGTTCTGTATATATCAAAATTTGAGTACCGGTCTATTCTATAGTCTATTATTCTATAGATATAGAAGATCCATATTCTATAGATATAGAAGATCCATATTCTATAGATATGGAATTTATCTAGATATTTTTTTTGGCTGGAGTTGACAAACAACCAAAAACAATATTATGGTTTCTTAGTGTCGATTAGAAATTGAAATGGGGCGTGGCCAAGCGGTAAGGCAGCGGGTTTTGGTCTCGCTATTCGGAGGTTCGAATCCTTCCGTCCCAGTACAGACCCGTTTCTCCATTATTCCCATATAAAACCCTATAATAAAAATATAAAAAGGAAGGGGGATAGCAGTTAATCTATATTACTTTAAACATCTGTATCTGTTCTAATTTCATTAACAAAAACAAATTATCACGTCCCATATTATACAGTTCATATTCTATATTTATAGTAGATATAAAACATCTATAACAAACAGTGACAACAGCTCAGTCTAGCAGTCTATCTGATAGATAGGAGAAACCTTACCTATTTTTTTTCTATTTTGATTTTCGTAATCTGATTAAAAGAATCAAAATTCAAATATTAGCTTACATTATTTTTTTATACATCTCATGAAAAAAGGATTTCTTTCTTCTTATTTATTTCTTTGATCTATTTCAAATTTTTATTTGAAATTAGTGACGAGTCAATTCAAAAAGAAAGACCGGCCTTTCTATAAATTAAATAAAGGCGATGTTTATTGTCCAATTTTCTTCAAACCCAATCAAATTAAAGTGAATTAAATAATGATGTTTAATTCAATTAATTCAAATAGTTAATTTCATTTAGAAATCTTTTTTTTTTAATGATTCCCTTTACGTGGAATCTTTGAAAGGGTAGGAAATCATTTAATTTATCTTATTAAGTCACTTGAAGATTCAAAAACTTAGTCATTTATATATAATATGTAATATTTTTACATATATAATAAGAATATATTTTTTTCTATTATCTATATATTCTATTAGATTAGTCTGTTAAATATGTTAAGAGTGTTGTCTTGCTAAGATTTTTTCAGAAAAAATATTGTTTCGTGTATCATATATAGAAGAAAAAGTGTAGATTCCGATATCTATGGCCAGCCGAACCGATGATTATTCATGATTCCATAATTGAATCAATCCCATACCGGTTCCAAATTAGAGGAATGTTATGGTAAAACTCCGTTTGAAACGATGTGGTAGAAAGCAACGTGCGACTTGAAGGATACGACCCGTTGTGGATTTTTACATCCACCATTTTAGATTTGTCTAGAAATGAGGTGCTCTTGGCTCGACATTGTTTGTTCTGTTACACTTGAACCCTTCATTTTTTGTCGGGGTTGTAAATAGTCCATGATGGAGCTCGAGCCGAAAGTATTAATTCATTTCTTAGGGGCAAGGATCTAGGGTTAATGCCAATCAACTGGAACAACTTCGTAAATATATGGAAAATAGAAAGGATCCAATTTGAGCAAGTTTCCAATTCAAAAGCAAAACTTCTTGAAATTAATCCCAATTTTTCGATTCAACGTGTATCATACTAGAATCAACCGTCCATAGGATTCTTTGATAAAAAGAAATAAGAAAGGGTATGTTGCTGCCATTTTGAAAAGATTAAGAAACACCGAAGTAATGTCTAAACCCAATGATTAAAAATAGGAATTAAAGGGTTTAAAAACAAGGAAACACTCTTTTAGTTGTTAATTCTCTCGACAGTCTCAATAACGGGATCCAACTAAAAAATCCAAATAGAATTTGAAATAGTTTAACCGGGATAAACGAAAGGGAGTAAAGACTACTCAATAAAGGAAATTCACTAAAGATTGTCCTTTGAACTATTTGAGAGTTATCCGACTTGAGTTATGAGTATGGGCGGTTTCTTTTTCATTTTTCAGGAAGAAAAGAGATTGGAATTGTAGTCTAATTTATTTTATAGGAATAGGGCCTGTTGTTATTTAATTTATTAGAATTTGATACATAGGCAAAACCCCGAATTAAATCATTTTTTCTTGAGCCGTACGAGGAGAAAACTTCCTATACGGTTCCAGGGGGGGTATTGTTCATCTATATCTATCCCAATGAGCCATCTATCAAATCGTTGCAATTGATGTTCGATCCCGAAGAGAAGGAAAAGATCTTAGAAAGGTGGGCTTTTATGATCCAATGAAGAATCAAACTTATTTAAATGTTCCTGTTATTCTATATTTCCTTGAAAAAGGCGCTCAACCCACAGGAACTGTTCAGAATCTTTTAAAGAAGGCAGGAGTTTTTAAAGAATTTTCGTCTAATCAAATGAAATTCAATTAAAGAAATACCAAGGGGGGTAGCGGCTTGTATATAATTTTATCTTTTTTTTTTTTTTCTTTATTTTTTTATCCCCCCTTTCTTTTTACGTTTTTCCACTGTATTCTTTTCTCAACATTTATATTGACAAGAGTGTATTGAACAGATATAATTCTTCGTGATAAGTGAAGGGGGGATATTAAATTTCTTTTGGTTCTGATTGTATCCATGTCTATATACCCTTTGTTGAGTTGAAGTTTTATTTAATCAATATTTTCTCGGGGTTGCTAACTCAATGGTAGAGTACTCGGCTTTTAAGTGCGGCTAGAATATTTTACACATTTGGGTGAAGTGACGAATTCGTCCATACTGTTGGTAAACTTTGGAAGACCACGACTGACCCTGAAAGGGAATAAACGGAAAAAATAGCATGTCGTATCAATGGAAAGTTCTGAGTCTATTTCATTCTTATCGGATTGGTACAAAACCCTCTTGAAATTCTTGGAACAGAACAAAAAAAAGTTGGGTCAATTACTAAATGGATAGGGGCCTCGCTGCGGCTTCAATTAATTATTAGAAAGAAAAAGCAACCGGCTTCTGTTCTTAATTTGAACAATTTCTCGATCTAATTAGACGTTAAAAAAAAATTAGTGCCCAATACGGGAAGCACTTGAGTGAATTCTATTTTTTTAACGAATCCTAACTATTGACATTCTCGGTTATGGAATGAAGATGTGTGTGTAAAAGAAGCAGTATATTGATAAAGAAAGTTTTTTTCCGAAATCAAAAGAGCGATTGGGTCAAAAAAATAAAAGATTTCTAACCATCTTGTTATCCTATAATATTAACACGGGCGAATTAAACGAAATGAATGGAAAAAGAGAGGGTAGAGAATCTGTTGATAAGTTTACTTGTCCCCGAAGTATCTATTTTGACTAGAATAAATACCTTGTTTTGACTATATCGCACTATGTATCATTTGCTAACTCCTGAATCTTCTACCTTTAATTCAAATCTTCAAATGGGGAAAATCCAAAGATATTTACAGCTAAAGAGATCTCAACAATACGACTTCCTATATCCACTTATATTTCAGGAGTATATTTATGTGTTTGCTCATAATCGTGCTTTGAATAGATCTATTTTGTCGGAAAATCCGGGTTATGACAATAAATACAGTTTACGGATTATGAAACGATTAATTACTCGAATGTATCGACAGAATCATTTTATTATTTTTTCTAATGATTTTACCAAAAAACCATTTTTGGTACGCAACAATAACTTGTATTCTCAAATTATATCAGAGGGGTTTGCTTTTATTGTAGAAATTCCATTTTTTCTACAATTACTATCTTGTCTACAAGGGAAAAAGAACAAGATAGTAAAATCTCAGAATTTACGATCAATTCATTCAATATTTCCCTTTTTAGAGGACAATTTTTCACATTTAAATTTTGTGTTAGATATACTAATACCTCGCTCTGTTCATGTGGAAATCTTGATTCAAACTATTTGCCGTTGGGTAAAAGATGTTTCTTTTTTACATTTATTACGGGTATTTCTCAACGAATACGAATATTGGAATAGTCTTCTTACTCCAAAGAAAGTCAGCTTCTCTTTGTCAAAAATAAATAAAAAGTTGTTTTTTTTCTTATATAATTCTCATGTATGTGAATATGAATATATTTTTGTCTTTCTACGTAACCAATCTTTTCATTTACGATCAACATCTTCTGGAGTTCTTCTTGAAAGAATTTATTTCTCTATAAAAAAAGAACGTCTTGTGAACGTCTTTGCTAAAGATTTTAGGGAGAACCTGTGGTTGGTCGAGCAACCCTGCATGCATTATATTAGGTATCAAAGAAAATCTATTATGGCTTCAAAAGGGACATCCCTTTTCATGAATAAATGGAAATCTTACCTTGTCACTTTTTGGCAATGGCATTTTTCGGTGTGGTTTGGTCCAAGAAGAGTTTGGATAAACCAATTTTCCAAGCATTCCC